AGGTGAAAATCTCATGTACGGTTCTGTAATAGCGATGGAATTTAGAAACAACCATCAACTATAACCCCAAAAGAACCAGATTCCGTAAACAACATAGAGGAAGAATGAAAGGAATATCCTATCGAGGTAATCATATTTGCTTCGGAAGATATGCTCTTCAGGCACTTGAGCCCGCTTGGATCACATCTAGACAAATAGAAGCAGGGCGGCGGGCAATGTCACGAAATGTCCGCCGAGGTGGACAAATATGGGTACGCATATTTCCAGACAAACCGGTTACAGTAAGACCTACCGAAACGCGTATGGGTTCGGGAAAAGGATCTCCTGAATATTGGGTAGCTGTCGTTAAACCAGGTAGAATACTTTATGAAATGGGCGGAGTCGCAGAAAACATAGCCAGAAGGGCTATTTCAATAGCAGCATCCAAAATGCCTATCCGAACTCAATTCGTTATTTCAAGATAATAATTAGAACCAAAGGAAAGAGGTCTTTAGGATGAAAAATAATTGCAATTGTGGGTTTCTTTTTTTTGTTGAATACAGAATTTTTTTTTTACTTCAAGCTTTGGACTGAAAGAACAGATAAAATAAAAATGATATGATTCAACCTCAAACCCATTTGAATGTAGCCGATAACAGCGGAGCCCGCCAATTGATGTGTATTCGAATCATAGGAGCTAGTAATCGACGATATGCTTATATTGGTGACATTATTGTTGCTGTAATCAAGGAAGCAGTACCAAATACGTCTTTAGAAAGATCAGAAGTGATCAGAGCTGTAATTGTACGTACTTGTAAAGAACTCAAACGTAGCAACGGCATGATAATACAGTATGATGATAATGCTGCGGTTGTTATTGATCAAGAAGGAAATCCAAAAGGAACTAGAATTTTTGGCGCAATCGCCCGGGAATTGAGACAGTTAAATTTCACTAAAATAGTTTCATTAGCACCCGAGGTATTATAAGACGAAACGATATATTATTTGTGAATGAAATAGATTAATTAATAGATTATGTCTTACACATATACCTTCTGTAGTAATTATTATATTAGTAATAATTATATATATAATTAATAAAAAAGAATAATATTTGAATATTTCATAACCCCCCCAAAAAAAATACTTCAAAATCTAAAAGAAAATAATATAAATAATATAATAATAATAAATATATAATAATAATAAATAATATATATAACCCATAATTAGATTATTATATTCAATTCAATATATTCAATATTCGATATTTTTTTTTTTTTTTTTTGAAAAAATAGAAAAAGGAGCATGCTGATTATATCGAAAGTAAAGGGCAACATTTATTTTCCTTTATTATGGGTAAGGACACCATCGCTGACATAATAACATCTATACGAAATGCTGACATGAATAGAAGAGGAACAGTTCAAATACCATCTACTAACATAACCGAAAACATTGTTAAAATGCTTTTACGAGAGGGTTTTATTGAAAACGTGAGAAAACATAGGGAAAGGGAAAAATTTTTTTTAGTTTTAACTCTACGGTATAGAAGAAATAGAAAAGGATCATATAAAACGAGTTTGAATTTAAAACGGATCAGTACACCTGGTCTACGAATCTATTCTAATTATCAAAAAATTCCGAGAATTTTAGGAGGGATGGGGATCGTAATTCTTTCTACTTCTAGAGGTATAATGACAGATCGAGAGGCTCGATTAGAAAGAATCGGCGGAGAAGTTTTATGTTATATATGGTAATCTTTCTGATATCCGAATTATATGAAAAACTTCTATAAATTTTTGTGAAAAAGGAAAGAGAGAGAAAACATAGGATCACTCCAATGAATACGTGAAAAGGGTTTAACGGGAATAGGAATAAAAGGATTCATGAGGGTTTAATTAAATTACTGAATCAATTTCTGGGGGTATGTTCCAGGTTCATTTAAATTTAAATAATGAAAATATGATTCTAGACTATATTTCCGAAAAGGTTCGACGTACTCTTCTTTTATATGTATACGACAGGGAAAGAAAAAATGGAAGTATAAGTTATTTAATTAGACTGTTTTTTCAGCCTCAACATTATTTGTTTTGAGGGGTACGATTAGAAATTTAAAATTTAAGGAAACCATATTTTCTTCCAATAAAATGGATTCAGGATTAAGTTAAGGAATGACAAATATGAAAATAAGAGCCTCTGTTCGTAAAATTTGTGAAAAATGTCGATTGATCCGTAGACGAGGGCGAATTATAGTAATTTGTTCCAATCCAAGACATAAACAAAGACAAGGATAATATTTCCACAAGACAAGAAAAGTCTTTCAATTAGAAAGGACCGGATGCACAAATAACAAAATTTTAAAAATCACATATTTAATTTCAATCTTTTTTAAATTACATTAAATTATATAAATTTTATATATATATAGTAATATATTTGAATATGTGCAAATTTCAATTTATTATGAAATTAGAAATTCTATTTAGAAATGAAATATATTCTATATTAGAAATTATAT